AGAATTTGCATTTCATTAATTTTTTTTTATCTTTATCAAGATGTGTACTTTCATTCAAAAATTGACCCCGGTTTTTTACGTTGTTCCCGTTGCAAAATACTGAATTTTTATTCATACCATTCCTCTTCTTGGAATTGAAAGAAATTAGAATTCTCAATTCTCTACGACGTCTAGATGAGAAAATCTTTTCAGGAACAAGCAAATCATAATGATTTTTGTCTCTATTTTCAGTTATTTTTTTCTGTTTTTGAATGGATTCATCAAAATTCTTCTTATTAAGATATCTTTTTGCTCGATATCTTTGATTCATTATTTGCTTACTCTTATGAATCAATGAAATACCTATGGTTTGATACATAAAAAATTGTCCATCATTTTTTACAGACAGACGAAGGGGTTCAATAATCAATATCCGCCTTTTCATCAACTCTGTAAGAGTTAAATTCTTTTGAATTAGCATTATATCCAGACTTATTTCTCCACTTTGAATAGAGGATATAGCAATTTCTCTTGGATTTATCAGTCTAAGCAGGAGACAATATACCTTAATATTATTGAACATTCTTTGATTCAAAGCAGCAGCCCATCTCAACTGAAAAAGTAAATATCTGAAAAGAGAAAAATGGAGTTCTGCTTCTGCGTTGCTATTGTATTGTTTTTTCTTTTTATCTTTTTTTGTATCTGTTCTAGGAGAATCTTCTTCAATATTTTTTTGTTGGTTTGAGATTGAAAGAAGGGGGCCAATATTTCCTTGGTTTTGTGCATCTGATCCAAGATTTCCTTGGCCTGCAGGTTCTTTTTCTTCTTGATTTCGAGTCTTTAATTCAAAAGATTTTTTTTTATTCGAGGAGATAAAAAGATCCTTTTGTTTCTTTCCATTGATGTTTTTATTTTCACTAACATTTTCATTTATATTCAAATTTAAAAGAAGCAATTCGCTTGGTATAACCCATGGTTTCATTTTATAGACATTATAAAGTAGCACAAATTCTGGAACGAACCAAAATTCCAGATTTGATATGGGGCGATTTACTATTTCTTCATTCATGCCCATCCAATCAAATCTTTTTTGATTGGGTGGATTGATTTCTTGATCTTGATGAATCGTAAGATCAAAAAGACCTATCCTATGACTTTTATCAATTATTTGATAATTCTTAATGCCGGTTTTAGTGTTTTTATTACTGTTGGTATCGAACTCGACCCATGCTTCAATATCTATTTTTTTTCTAAGACAAAAATTGAGACTTTTCCAATCAAAATATTTTCTATCTATCGTTTTCTCTATATACAGAATATCCCCTTCTCCTAGATAATTATTGATAGGGGTACTTCCTAGTATATCAAATAATTGCTGTTTCTGTGTGTTGTAATTATAAGAAATTTCTTGTTTCTTATTTGCTTGTACTGGTGATCCATAAATATATGAGGTCCTCTTATTTTCATAATTAATAGATTTATATAATAAAAGATCATATCTATAGTATTTTTGAAAATTCTCTTTTTGATTCGGTAATGAATATACTTCATAATCATTTTGTTTGTTGTAATGCATTAATCGGTTTTTTTGATCTGAATCCCATTTGCTTAACTCCTTATTATTTTGAGTCGTACGACGTTGATTGGCTCTATTTCGCCGTTTTTGCGGTATTAATCTAGACCATCTAATCTGAGATAAATTGTATTGAGAATGAGCTCTTAACAAAATTTTCCATTGATTCATTCCAGAATTCCGAAATTTCTTATGATTTAATTCGGAATGACATACACCTTGTGTTCCAAAATAATTATTTTTTGCAGTCTTAAGAAAAAAAGATGTTTCGGTATATTGAAGAATAGATCTTAAGTTCTCCAAGGTAATAACTTGTGTTTGTGATAATTTGTAAAATACATATGCTTGTGACAAGGAGGATAAGTCCAACAAAATCTTTGAATTTTTATTATTACGAATATGAAAAAGTGACTTTTTTATATTGGAAATAAAGTCAATTGTATTTTGATTTGTTTTATCAATTCTTTCTTGACTTGTTTCATTATTGTAAATGTATTTATCAAAAATTTTCTTTCTTGATTCAAGAAAAAGTTGTATATTAATTCGGGGAATATTAATGATACATAGATATCTTTCTATGTATATCTTTTCAATGAAAAATTTTATAAAATTATGTAATTTACGGATTAATCGAGCATTTTTTCTTTTTAATATTTGCCAAATATTTTTTGATGATTGTAATTTTATACCATTATACTTTGTTTTGTTAGGCCTAATATTTATTCCCGAAGTTGCTTTTTTTTTCTCTTTTGTAATTCTTTCTATTTGATTTCGGATTTTGTTTGTTCTATCAGTTAGATCGTTTATTTTTTTTTCTGTTAGTAAATAATTTGTCCAATTCGGAGATCGAATTTGACTAAATGATTCATTAATTAGTCGATTGTTGCTTATAGAATCTTTTTCTTTTTTAGTTTGACTCAATTCATTTACTTCTCTCAATCTAAATAA